TGTACATATATTCTATACATAAGTATATGCAATAGACTCATAGCGGGTTGTGGACTATTCTGTTTTTCTTTACCTAGTATAGTTAAAAAGAAAAGGTTTATTGATATCAATGCAATAAATTGTTTCAATTTCACAATGACCCTAATTACTTTTATTGAATTTCCCCCATCTGAACCTCATTCACTTGATACATGTACTTCCCAATTCGATTTAGGCATAGATCCAAGATCTTTCATCGAATCATATGATCAAGAGATTCTACTTGTCTCCTGAACTAAATTTATTAGGTAAAAATTTGTAGATTATTTTTTTATTCCGGATTTCCATTTCTCTTTTTTTGATTTCCTAGTTTAGTGGGGAGATATAGATAGGTATATATCATCTTAACAAAGGTAAATCAATGAATGAAGAGTGGAAGAAATGAAGTGAAAACCCTTTCTGAAAGACAAATTACTCCATGCGAGTATCTTAGACTTCATATTCTTTTGTTTTTTATTTAGAGATTCTTTTCTTTTTATAGATAATATCTAATCTAATAAAAAGAATTTCACTTTCTAGATTTCTAGAATCAATTCGCAATTTTTCTAATTTATATAGAATCAATCTATATAGATAAATATAGAATGTCGATTTGAATGAAGGATTCATGACTAGAAACGAGGAATCAATAAATTATATGGAATCATGAACGACAGAAAGATCCGTCAGATCTAGTCATATTATTCTATTATATTGACAATTTCGAAAAACTAGTCATATTATGAACATAGTATGGGTCGGTCAGGAAAACATGCCCCCATCGTCTAGTGGTTCAGGACATCTCTCTTTCAAGGAGGCAGCGGGGATTCGACTTCCCCTGGGGGTAGGGTACTATGAAAGGAGGTTGATCATGGATTCTAAATAACCTTAGAAGTGATTGTTCCTGGGTCGATGCCCGAGCGGTTAATGGGGACGGACTGTAAATTCGTTGGCAATATGTCTACGCTGGTTCAAATCCAGCTCGGCCCAAAAATGCGCTGATCCACCATGAATGGATAGAACCCATTTGTTTTCCAGAAATAACGAATTCGCAGGAAAAAAAGAAAACTTTCTAATATATCCCTACTTACATTTTTTTATTTTATCTTTTTTCTTTGAAAAAAATGGATTCTCAATCGATTTGAGAATAACAACATGGGTTATTAGTAATCCGTGTTGTTTTCACTAAGCATTCACGGAACTATCAATATATCTGCGAATCTCTGTTACAACGCAGTAATTCAAAATAGATGTTGAATGAAATAAAAATAATATGGATATACTTTTTAGGGGGATTGTAGTTCAATTGGTAAGAGCACCGCCCTGTCAAGGCGGAAGCTGCGGGTTCGAGCCCCGTCAGTCCCGACGTATCCAATATATACTCAATCCACCCCTTCTTTATTCGGATAAAAGGGTACGGGGAACATAATTTCATTCCCCCAAAAAGTGATCTTTAGTTATTTTTTAGCATTTACCATCAAAAAAATCCGTTCTATTTCAAATAGTAACAATTGGTGGGAGAGAGCCATATGTGAATTAGTACAATTATTGGGGGCAGCATATTCAGAATTCCAGTAGAGTATCTACTGTATTTTTTTGATTGCTCCTCATCCTTGTAATGTATAACAATACTATATTTTTATTTTTTTACTAAGAGTATTTTTTGTACTAATATTCTAAAATAAATTAAACATAGTTACCCTGATAGAACCCATTCAGGTTAAACCTATTTTTTGGTTCCAATTGTGTGGAATCTTAATTACTAAAAAGAATCTCTTCCCACCGAGCAAGGGAATGAATCTTTTTTTTCCTTCGGGTCCAAAGAAACAACCAAAAAAATAGTGAATTGTATGGAATATTAGATCTTTTATACCAAGATTAACCTTTCTCACACTTCTTTGGTTGTCAAGAAAACTAGATTATTAACATTCAAAAAGGAATTTAGAGCTTAACTCCGTCCTTTTTTCATTTCACGTCGATGGGTTGGTAACCAAAAAAGTGGGCAAATGGGCACAAAATGCTTGATCGGATAATTGTAAAAAAAGGTGATATATTATGGTATATTATGGTATATTTTTGGTATATTATGGTATATAAAGTCAAGAAGAGAAAAACGGATAAGAAATAAAAAATTATTGATTGGATTATTAATCCAATTTTTTATTCAGTATGGATAAAGGACCCTTCTATGTTATACTATTCAATTCTTGACGATTAATCCATGTGATAGCTCAGATATTCTTATTCATGATATTGATCTGATTCAATATCATCGCGATGTAATTCATCTTGAATTTACCGGCGAAAGAGTGATTCCTCATCTCTAGGGGATTAAATCCCGAGTTATTGCGAAGTAAAAAAAAACGAAATAATGATATTATGGAAGTAAATATTCTTGCATTTATTGCTACTGCACTGTTCATTCTAGTTCCTACTGCCTTTTTACTTATCATATATGTAAAAACCATAAGTCAAAATCAAAATAATTAATTTGAATGAAACTTGGCTTCTTAGTTCTTATTAATAAATACAAAATGAATAAATAAAAGCTTTGCCTTTTGATTCTTAATGAAATGAGCGAACGACAATCAGCAGTATTCTATGAGATCTGATAGTATGGTAGAAAGAAATATATTCATCTTTCTACCATACTAGTTACTTTTTTAGTATAGAAAGTCGGATTCTATCGATTAATACAAAATATTGATTGATCTTCATATATCATATATGTGATATGAATTAGGTATATGTAATCTTAATATTACCCTATTCTAATTCTTTGTTTCATCCATTTGATTTGTATTGATTTCAATCAAGCTCAAAAAAGCAAAAGACAACTCCCCTCTTAGTCTTACCATGCTAATTCCAAGGTTTCTTAGGTTTTTTATATGAACTATGAATCCTGACATACATCGAAAGACTAAAATACATGAAGTAAAAAGCAATATGGGTATATATAAAACCTAATCGTTTTTTGACATTATGAAGAAGTAATTGATTACACCACTGACCAATAATTCAAGGAGTTCTATGGGAACGGAACTTATTCGGATTTCGAAAAGGAGTTGTAAAAATGCTTGAACATCGAAAGTGCGTATCTATGTCATTTCAAAAAAGTACTACTTTATCTTTGAAAACGAAAGGAAACAAATAAAAGAAATAAAAGGGAATCCCCTCTTACTCATTGTCGATATATGTGGTAAAATTTGGTTGGTTTATCAGTTTAGGAAGAATTTGGTTGGAATCTCTTTCTGTCTCCCCTTTACTTTCGGAATACGAGCAGGAGAATTGTTGAAATATCTGTTTGATTGAAAAAAGGGTATTATTCATATAGTACATTACTATACCAGACCAGAATACAATGGAACTTTGAATTAAATAAAAAAAATGTAATAATTTAAAGCGCTTTACAGAGCTATCTAGAAAACAATTGATAAAGTTTGATTCATCAACTTAATTAGTAGTACTTAGAGTCCACTTCGTCCCCACACTACGAGTGAAAGGGAAAATGTAAAGACTACCATTAAAGCAGCCCAAGCAAGACTTACTATATCCATGTGAATGATGTCCCCTATCTCGATAAATATGAAGGAATTAGTCCATTATTGTTCACTAATAATAGTGGATCAATAGTGAACAGTCAAAAAGGATTCTGACCCAAGACTATTCATAAATCAATACACTAAATACACTTCAAACAAGTTTTTATATGATTTTTATAGTAGAACTGGGAACCATTAAGCCTACACAAAATAGGCCTTGCCATTCTTGGAAGTAGTACGGGAATGTTATTACTTGAACACATAGAAACGAAAATCTATTGTTTCGTTTGTTGATCTTGATAAGTAAAAGACATAAACAATGTGGAATGAAGATAAATCATTCATCCCTGTCTTTCCTAATTTGATTTAATTTTGACTATACTCCCGATTGTCACTCTTGAACCAATCGGGGGATAGCCTATTTCATTCTTGGCTCGAGGTTAGTGTAAAAAGAAAGACTTTTTGCACTTTTTTTCTAAAAAAGCCAATTACCCATTCAATCTAATATTGATTGAATGCCTGCGCATTTATAGACTTTCATGAGTCTGTATCCAAAGTATTTTCCTGCTCTTTTCACACCCACTAATTCACTTGCCTATCCGGCTTAGTTCAATTTAAGCTAAGATCCAGTCAGTAGCCACTACATTGTAGTGGAAGGACTTCAAAATTCTATTCCACTAGAATCTTGAATCTTAGACGCAAGGATTTAAATCCTTTTTAGTTTTGAGAAGCGACAGATGCTTAGAATCAAGCAAGTATCAACAGTTCTTTTGCGTCTGTGAGGGAATATAATTCATTGAGTTATATATCGGCCGAACATAATAAGGAATTTTGAGTCTTGTGTTGATCAGGCGACACCCGGATTTGAACTGGGGAAAAAGGATTTGCAGTCCCCCGCCTTACCACTCGGCCATGTCGCCAAAATGATATAAACTAGACTAACATTTTTTCCCTCTGGAAGATTACTAAACTTCATTTTTTATTTCAATAGTTTCAATAGAAAGAAGTACAATAAAAAATGAAGTTTTTTTTTTTTTCACAAAACAACAACTCAGGACAAATTGAACCATTAACTATTTAATCTTAATTATTTAATAATTTGGAATCTTAATTATTTAATTATTCTTGGATTTGAATCACATTTTTTACTTAATAAGATAATAAAAATAAGATAATAAAATGAAAATGGATACAGAACTAATTGATATTTATTCTTTTCAATAAAAAAAAGAGTTCTCAATTTTCATTATAACAGCAATTAGGAGTATATGTAAACCCTAGAACAAAAATTATTACAGGGGGTATCGAATTAGGTATCTTATCGATAAAATTCTTAAGAAGAAATTACCTGGAAAATGTTCTGCTTAAATTTTTAGAGTAGAAATTTTGATAAAACCCACGTTGCGCCGAATAGAACTGAAATAAAAGAGGAAACGGATC